TAATTCTAATAATCTACATAGTATATAAAGTATATAATAATATATATCTAATAATCTACTAATAATCTAATAGTAATTAAGTATAATAGTAATTAAGTAATTATTTATTAGTAATATATATTAGACATACATCAAAATTAAATAGCACTCTAAATTCTATATTTTTTCTCCACACCCACTTGTATGCATTTCGATCCATCAAAAATAATTGCAAGACCAACTTCTTGAATTCCTGATTTTTTATATCTCTTTTTATGCTTATGTATATGTATCCGGAAGTCCATCTAAAGAATTAATGTAGGAAGAATAGTGTGTGCATATACTATAATACCATCATATATATATACCATAATTATACATATCTAATATATATTATATATTAATATTAAATATTAAATTATTAGTTAGATAATTATTAGATAATTATTAGTTAGTTAGATAATTATTAGATAATATAATTATATTATAATTATATAATAATAATATAATAAATATAATATAATAAATAATAATAAAATAATAATATAAAAAATATATAATTATCTAATTCTAATATTTACTAATATTTAGAATTAAACGAATATAGATAAACTAAACTAAGTCAAGGTATTTTTTTTTCAGCTTTGGCAAAACGATCACAATTGATAGAATTATATTATTCAGTAATTATATTATTCAGTAAAGTACTAAATTAGTAATATTAATATTCCTAGCTCTAAAGCCCACTCCTTCCCCATACTACAAGTGAAAGAGAAAATGTAAACACTACCATTAAAGCAGCCCAAGCGAGACTTACTATATCCATGTGAATGATGTCCCTTATCTCTATGAAATGAAGTATTTATTCCATTATTAATTCATAATTATAGTGGAATCAATGGTGCAGAGTCAAAATAGGATTCTTACTTACGGCTAGTGATGAAACAATTTTACGAATCCACTCGTAAAAAGGTCCTTTATTTCTTAGTCAATAGATTCTATTGAAATTGAAAGAATTGGAAAATTGGAAATAATAAAATAAAATATAAAAATATATAAAAAAAATATAAAATTAAATATTAAATATTTAAATATATATTATTATTTTATTTATATTATATATATATAAGATAAATAATGAAATAGAAGAAAAAAAAAAAATAAGAAAAGAAGAATAACCATTTTGATTTCATTTCTGAGAACTCAGAGCCTATCCTGAGTTTGGATACAAAGTATCCTCGCTCAGTTCTTTCCACATCTTTAACCTTAGGAACCAAAATGGAGTGTCTCTTAGGAATCCTTGGATACCAATATTTACGACTTCTTATTTTCATAGTTCTGATGCCCAGAATAGAATGAATTATCATTATTTCTTTTATTTGGTTCAATTCAGAATAGCCCAAACCAATGCATTAATAAGATTGGATTGCTTCAGATTTATTGGTATCTGTTTGAGCCACACTCAGAAACCAGATTTTTATAAATTTTTATAAAAAAGATGACAGTCTTTTATAGGACCTACGGGTTCTCAAAATCAAGTATCGACAGATCTAGTCCCTTGCCTATGCTTTTGCGGGGCAAGAATTTGTCAAGTTCGATCAGCAGGATTAAAAACTTCCAAGTCTTTTTTTGTTGATCAGGCGACACCCAGATTTGAACTGGGGATAAAGGATTTGCAGTCCCCCGCCTTACCACTTGGCCATGTCGCCAAATTCCATTTGTATTCCCTTAATGGATGAAAAATCCAATTGATTTACGACTAATTATTATCAATTACAATTATAATCAATTATAATATTCTAATATTATATTCTAAATATTAATATTTTAATATTAATTATAATATTATATGTGTATATGTAAACCCCAGAACAGTGTAAACTACAGAGCTGGAATTTTTATACGTGGATACCGAATGAATAGAAAATAGACATTATGATTATGATTTTTGATCGAGTGCGACTTGACCTATGTTGCACCAAGTTAAATTATGAGAAAAGATGCGATATATGGATAGCTATATCGGCATGTGCCGGTATGTACTTCCTAAAGATTACTCCTATGAGTATTACGTACGCAATTCAATTGTATTTTATAAATTCTACTACCAAAAAAGATTTGCGAATTACTTTTTGAGCGTTTGTGCTAAAAATAGTTAAACTCTATGCTATTCCTGATTCTTCTGTTTTTATCTCATTCATAGAGAGCAGATTGATTCCCAAATTCATTTCTTTTTTATTTTTTGTACCCTGATCGTAATATCATAATAAAAGAATTGGGTAGAAATTGGATCAATTTTCTTATCCGATACCGATAAAAGACTCCGTCAACCTAAGTGACAGAATTTTTTCCCAGGAATGCTTTATCAATTTTAATTTCTTTCTATTTGTACCTGGCTCAAATTCGAACTTGCGTAAAAAATGCCCTCCATTTCTCTGTCTTGCTTCCGTTCATACGTATGATATATATGGATAGAGTTGGCTAAAATTTTATGTGATTCAGTAAACAGAATACCCATTCCATCATTGCTAGATCGATCGGTATGGTTCGATGAATAGTGAGCTAAGCCAATAATGGGATTTTTTCAATAAAGAGGAAACTTCAGATTAAGATGCTCCAGAATGGAAATGAAGGAATGTCCACAATACCTGGATTTAGTCAGATACAATTTGAGGGATTTTTTAGGTTCATTAATCAGGGCTTGGCGGAAGAATTTCATAAGTTTCCAAAAATTGAAGATAGAGATCAAGAAATTGAATTTAATTTATTTGTGGAAACATATCAATTGGTAGAGCCCTTGATAAAAGAAAGAGATGCTGTATATGAATCACTCACATATTCTTCTGAATTATATGTACCCGCGGTCTTAATTTGGAAAACCGATAGAAATATGCAAGAACAAACAGTTTTTATTGGGAACATCCCTATAATGAATTCTTTTGGAACCTCTATAGTAAATGGAATATACCGAATTGTGATCAACCAAATATTGCAAAGTCCTGGTATTTACTACCGTTCAGAATTGGAACATAACGGAATTTCTGTCTATACCAGTACTATAATATCGGATTGGGGGGGAAGGTCAGAATTAGAAATTGACAGAAAAGCAAGGATATGGGCCCGTGTAAGTAGAAAACAAAAAATATCTATTCTAGTTCTATCATCAGCTATGGGTTCGAATATAAGAGAAATTCTAGATAATGTTTGTTACCCTGAGATTTTCTTGTCTTTCCCGAATGAAAAAGAGAAAAAAAAGATTGGGTCAAAAGAAAATGCTATTCTGGAGTTTTATCAACAATTTGCTTGTGTAGGGGTAGGGGGAGATCCGGTATTTTCTGAGTCCTTATGCAAGGAATTACAAAAGAAATTTTTTTACCAAAGATGTGAATTAGGAAAGATTGGTCGACGAAATATAAACCGGAGACTGAATCTTGATATACCCCAAAACAATACATTTTTGTTACCACAAGATCTATTGGCTGCTGTGGATCATTTGATTGAAATGAAATTTGGAATGGGTATACTTGACGATATGAATCACTTGAAAAATAAACGTATTCGTTCTGTCGCAGATCTATTACAGGATCAATTCGGATTGGCTCTTGTTCGTTTAGAAAATGCGGTTCGAGGAACTATATGTGGAGCAATCAGGCATAAATTGATACCGACTCCTCAAAATTTGGTAACTTCAACTTCATTAACAACTACTTATGAATCGTTTTTTGGCCTACACCCTTTATCTCAAGTTTTGGATCGAACTAATCCGTTGACACAAATTGTTCATGGGCGAAAATGGAGTTATTTGGGTCCTGGGGGATTGACGGGGCGAACTGCTAGTTTTCGGATACGAGATATTCACCCGAGTCACTATGGACGTATTTGCCCAATTGACACGTCCGAAGGAATCAATGTTGGACTTATTGGATCATTAGCTACTCATGTTAAGGTTGGTTATTGGGGATCTATAGAGAGTCCTTTTTATGAATTATCTGAGAGATCAAAGGAGGCACAGATGGTTTATTTATCACCAAATAGAGATGAATATTATATGGTAGCAGCAGGAAATTCTTTGGCCTTGAATCGGGGTATTCAAGAACAACAGGTTGTTCCGGCTCGATATCGTCAAGAATTCCTGACTATTGCATGGGAAGAGATTCATCTTAGAAGCATTTTTCCTTTCCAATATTTTTCTATTGGAGCTTCCCTCATTCCTTTTATCGAGCATAATGATGCGAATCGAGCTTTAATGAGTTCTAATATGCAGCGCCAAGCAGTTCCCCTTTCTCGTTCCGAAAAGTGCATTGTTGGAACTGGGTTGGAAGGCCAAACGGCTCTAGATTCGGGTATTTCAGCTATAGCCGAACACAAGGGAAAAATCATTTATACTGATACTCACAAGATCGTTTTCTCAAGTAATGGGGATACTCTAAGCATTCCATTAGTTATGTATCAACGTTCCAACAAGAATACTTTTATGCATCAAAAAACTCAGGTTCGGCGGGGTAAATATATTAAAAAGGGACAAATTCTAGCGGGTGGTGCGGCCACAGCTGGTGGGGAACTCGCTTTAGGAAAAAATGTATTAGTAGCTTATATGCCATGGGAAGGTTACAATTTTGAAGACGCAGTACTAATTAGTGAACGTCTGATTTATGAAGATATTTATACTTCTTTTCACATCCGGAAATATGAAATTCAGACTCATGTAACAAGCCAAGGTCCTGAAAGAATAACTAAGGAGATTCCGCATTTAGAGGCTCATTTACTCCGAAATTTAGACAGAAATGGAATTGTTATGCTGGGATCTTGGATAGAAACAGGTGATATCTTAGTAGGTAAATTAACACCTCAGACAGCGAATGAATCATCATATGCCCCAGAGGATAGATTATTACGAGCTATACTTGGCATTCAGGTATCCACTTCAAAAGAAACTTCGCTAAGACTACCTATAGGTGGAAGGGGCCGAGTTATTGATGTGAGATGGATCCGTAGAAAGGGGGGTTCCAATTATAATCAAG